CAGAAAGAACGGATTCTCGGCGAGACATAATCATCGGATCCAGACGCGATCAAAGACGTAAAACTGTTACTTGGAAACTTTTTCAAAAAGGCGTGCATTCCCCTCTGTTTTTGGACAAAATTTACAACGACTCTTCTGTTGATTTTGAAATTATCGAGCCAGTGCTTGACGAAGAAGAAAATGATGAAGCACCGGAAGAAAAACGTATAGAAATAGCAGAAACCTGGGAAAGCATTATATATGCTCAAGTACTACGAAGTTTTTTATTAGTAACCCAATCTATTATTCGAAAATATATTCTATTACCTTCATTGATAATAACTAAAAATATCGTTCGTATACTATTATTGGAATTTCCCGAATGGTCAGAGGATTTCAGGGATTGGAATAGAGAAATTCATATAATATGCGCCTATAATGGCGGTCCATTCTCCGGAACCGAAACAGAATTGGAGGAACACTGGCTAACCAGGGGTATTCAAATAAAGATCCTTTTTCCTTTTCGTCTGAAACCTTGGCACAAATCTAAGCTACGATCCCCGCAAAAGGAAAAGGATCCAATGAAAAAAAAAGCGAAAAAAATTCAATTTTGCTATTTAACAGTTTTCGGAATGGAAGTAGACTTGCCCTTTTCCTCTTCTCCCAAAAACAAATTTTTTGTGTTTGAGCCCATTGTGAAAGAACTTCAAAAAATTAGGAAAAGAAAAAAGGGTTTGAAGGAGTTGTTTAAAGCTCGATTAAACGAAAAAAAAAGAATTGTTCTAAATGTTCTAAAAGAAAAAATAAAAAACCTACCACTCTCATCTCTTTTATTGAATTTTGGATTGAGAAAAATAGATGAAAAAATAGATAAATTGAATAAAAATCAAAAGGATTCAACAATCAGTAACAGTAATCCAATGATTTACAAATCCGTCATTCGAATTAATAGATTGCAGTGGACAAATTGTTCATTGATAGAAAAAAAGATAAAAGCTAAGAATGATAGAAAAAAGACAATAATCAAACAAATAGAAAAAATTACGGATGATAAAAGATTAGAATTACAAAAAAATATTTGGCAGATATTTCAAAGAAGAAATGTTCGATTAGTCTATAAATCACTTTATTCTTTCAAATTTATCATGGAAAGGGTATACAAGGTATACATAGATATCTTTGGATGTATCATTAATATTATTAGGATCAATGTAGAACTTTTTTTTGAATCAATAAAAAAAAGTCTAAATAAATACATTTACAATAATGAAACAAATGAAGAAAGAATTGCTAAAAAAAATAAAAGTATAATGTCCTTTATTTCGACTAGAAATTGTAATATTCGTAATATGAATTCACGGAATTTTTGTGACGTATCTTCTTTGTCACAAGCATATGTATTTTACCAATTATCACAAACCCAAGTTATTAACTTATATAAGTCTAAACTAAGATCAATTTTTGAATATAATGGAACACCCCTTTTTCTTAAGAATGAAATAAAGGATTATTTTTTTGGAGTACAAGGAATATTTCATTCCAAATTAAAACATAAGAACCCTCCCAATTATGTAATGAATCAATGGACAAATTGGTTAAAAGGTCATTATCAATACGATTTATCTCAGAGTAGATGGTCTAGATTAGTTACACAAAAATGGCGAAAGAGAATGAATGAATATTATGTGGCTCACAATAAGGATTTAACAAAATGTCATTCATATGAAAAAAAAAGATTAATTCATTACAAAAAAAAAGAAGTAGACTCATTAAAAAAAAAAAAAAGGAAAAAACAATATGAGTATGATCTTTTATCATATAAATATATGAATTATGCAGATAAGAAGTACTCTTATATTTACGGATATAGATGGCCATTCGAAGCAAATAATAACCAAGGGATTTATTATAAGGACAACACGCGTAAAAAAACATTATTTGATATGACGGATGATATTCCTATCAAGAATTATATATTAGAAGATCCTATTGAAAAAAATCTGGATAGAAAGTATTTTGATTTGAGAATTCCGAATTTTTTTCTTAGAAATCAAGAAAAAGATATTGAAGAATATTATGCAGGATTAGACATGAAAAAAGGTGTAAAAAAAAAGAAAGACAAGAACAACATCGAAGCAGAACTTAATTACTTCCTAAGAAGGTATTTGCTTTTTCAATTGAACTCTCGTGATTGCTTAACTGAAAAAATAAGGACAAATATCCAAGTATCTTGTCTCCTGCTTACAGAGCAAAATTTTGACGAAATTGCTATAGGCGCTATTCGAAGAGGAGAACTAAGTCTAGATCTTCTGAAAATTTATAATAAGAATAAGTTAACTCTTACAGAATTGAAGAAAAATACAGAATTGATGAAAAAAGGAATAGTGATTATCGAACCAATTCGTTTGTCTAGAAAAAACCATGACCAATTTCTTATGTATCAAACCATAGTTGTTTCATTGATTCATAAGAGAAAGCACAAAATTAATCAAAGATACCGAGAAAAAAACTATGTTGATAAGAAGAATTTTGAAAAATCCACTACAAGAACAAGAGATCAAAAGCTGACTGAAAATAAAGAAAAAAATAATTACGATTTGCTTGTTCCTGAAAATATTTTATCCGCTAGACGTCGTAGAGAATTGAGAATACTAATTTGTTTTAATCCTAGGAATAGAAATAGTGTGCATAGAAATACGGTATTTTACAATGAGAATAAAGTAAATAATTGCTGTCAAGTTTTGGCTACAAGGAAAGATCTTGATAGAGATAAAAAAAAACTAATCAATTTCAAGTTTTTTCTTTGGCCAAATTATCGATTAGAAGATTTAGCTTGTATGAATCGCTATTGGTTTGATACCAATAATGGCAGCCGTTTCAGTATGGTAAGGATACAAATGTATCCGCGATTGAAAATTCGTTAATCTCCGTTTTTATTTTATCTATTTCCCGTAACATATCTAGTATGCGAAGACAAATAGATGCACACACGCATTGTCTTACCTTCTATTCTGAGGCATAATAAAAATGAAATGATATATTCATTAGATCTATAAATGAATCAACAAAATCTTCTTATTTGAAGTCTACAATCTTTCCTTTGTGAATGCATAAATATAGTATTTGTTGTATACCTATTGGAATTGGATTGATTAAGAATAATTAATTTGAAAAAAAAAATCAGGAATTCTTAAGAAAATAAAGATTTTTGTATATACCAAATTTGAAATGAGTGTCATTATTATTACTGATCAATAAAAATATCTAGAATCTAAAAGGGGGTTAAAGAGAAGCTTTCATTTTATGGTAAAAAATTCATTTATACCTGTTATTTCACAAGAAAAAAAAGAGGAAAACCCGGGATCGATTGAATTTCAAGTTTTCCATTTTACCAATAAGATACGAAGACTTACTTCACATTTGGAATTGCACAGAAAAGACTATTTATCTCAAAGGGGTTTACGTAAAATTCTGGGAAAACGGCAACGACTCCTGTCTTATTTGTCAAAGAAAAATAGAATACGTTATAAAAAATTAATTAATCGGTTGGATATTCGGGAGTCACAAACTCATTAATTTGAAGAGTCATTTTGAATTATTCGATTTATTAGATCTTGAATTTTGATGAACTAATTTTTGTTTTAAGCAATTCATGGAAGAATGAATCGAGGAAAAACCTATGAATGCCCCGGCTACAAGAAAAGACCTCATGATAGTCAATATGGGTCCTCACCACCCATCAATGCATGGTGTTCTTCGACTCATTGTTACTCTAGATGGTGAGGATGTTATTGATTGTGAACCGATATTGGGTTATTTACATAGAGGGATGGAAAAAATTGCGGAAAACCGAACAATTGTTCAATATCTGCCTTATGTAACACGTTGGGATTATTTAGCTACTATGTTCACAGAAGCAATAACCGTAAATGGACCGGAACAGTTAGGAAATATTCAAGTACCTAAAAGAGCCAGCTTTATTCGAGTAATTATGTTGGAGTTGAGTCGTATAGCTTCTCACCTACTATGGCTGGGACCTTTTATGGCGGATATTGGTGCACAAACCCCTTTCTTCTATATTTTCAGAGAAAGAGAATTAATATATGATCTATTCGAAGCTGCCACAGGTATGAGAATGATGCATAATTATTTTCGTATCGGAGGGGTAGCGGCTGATCTACCTCATGGCTGGATAGATAAATGTTTTGATTTCTGCGATTATTTTTTAACAGGGGTTGTTGAATATCAAAAACTTATTACGCGAAATCCCATTTTTTTAGAACGGGTTGAGGGAGTAGGCATTGTTAGTGGAGAGGAAGTAATAAATTGGGGTTTATCAGGACCAATGCTTCGGGCTTCCGGAATACAATGGGATCTACGTAAAGTTGATCATTATGAGTGTTACGAGGAATTTGATTGGGAAGTTCAATGGCAAAAAGAAGGAGATTCATTAGCTCGTTATTTAGTACGAGTTGGTGAAATGGTGGAATCCATAAAAATTATTCAACAGGCTCTCGAAGGAATTCCGGGAGGGCCATATGAGAATTTAGAAATCCGCTGCTTTGATAGAGAAAAGGATCCAGAATGGAATGATTTTGAATATCGATTCATTAGTAAAAAGCCGTCTCCGACTTTTGAATTACCGAAACAAGAACTTTATGTGAGAGTTGAAGCCCCAAAGGGAGAATTGGGAATTTTTCTAATAGGGGATCAGAATGGTTTTCCTTGGAGATGGAAAATTCGTCCCCCGGGTTTTATCAATTTGCAAATTCTTCCTCAGTTAGTTAAAAGAATGAAATTGGCTGATATTATGACAATACTAGGTAGCATAGATATCATTATGGGAGAAGTTGATCGTTGAAATGATAATTGATACAACAGAAGTACAAGATATCAATTCTTTTTCCAGATTGGAATCTTTAAAAGAGGTTTATGGAATTCTATGGATACTTATCCCTATTTTAACTCTTGTATTGGGAATCACAATAGGTGTACTAGTGATTGTATGGTTAGAAAGAGAGATATCAGCAGGGATACAACAGCGTATTGGACCTGAATACGCCGGTCCTTTGGGACTTCTTCAAGCTCTAGCAGATGGAATAAAACTACTTTTCAAAGAGAATCTTATTCCATCTAGGGGAGATATTCGTTTATTCAGTATTGGACCATCCATATCAGTCATATCAATTCTAGTAAGCTATTCAGTAATTCCTTTTGGTTATAACTTTGTTTTAGCTGATCTCAATATCGGTGTTTTTTTATGGATTGCTATTTCGAGTATTGCTCCGATTGGACTTCTTATGTCAGGATATGGGTCAAATAATAAATATTCCTTTTTGGGTGGTCTACGAGCTGCTGCTCAATCGATTAGTTATGAAATACCATTAACTCTATGTGTGTTATCAATATCTCTACGTGTGATTCGTTGAGACAGAAACCTTTCCATGCTCCTTTCTTTTCGTCTTTATTTCTTTTCTTCTTTATAGGAAAGGGGTAGAAAAAATGGAATAGATATCCAGATTTTTCATTATTTTTATTCGGAATTCGGATTGATGAACTAAATCAGATAGTTATATGAGTGAAATAAAACAGCTTCTATTTATTCATTTTTATTCATTTACATTCTAATAATATTAGAATTTAGAATATTCGAATTTAGATTTCATATATATATATTCATATTATATATGAATTCTATATTTAGTATACTATTAATATACTATGATTTGATTTGAATTTCATTGGAATCCGCAGTAAAAAAATGGAGTCTCATTTTCTATGTATAAGAATTAAGTAGAAAAAAAAAAATTATAAGCTGAAAAAGGCCTTTACCCCAAAATTGGTTGATTAGTCATCCTGTCTTGAAGCGGGTTCAAAAGACCAACCTTATGGAGTTTTCACTACCGTTTGTATGAATTACCATACATGTATTACCATAAAAGGGGATTGATAAAAAATGAGTGGGTGGTTAGAAACACCAAGATACACAAAGGATTAGTAATGGAAATTATGTAAATTCTTCAAAAGAGCATTTCCACATAATAAAAAAAGAATACTAATTGGGGCTTTAAGTTGGTAGAAATAATCAGGCAGTACTCCCCACAATTCCGATCCAGAGTATGCTCCTATCCACTGATTAAATAAATGACTATCAGAAACGAAATAATCCTTTAATATTTGTGAAGTCCCCTTTTGTTTTGCACAGAAAAAAAAGAAGAATAGGAACGAAAAGAAAGAATAATTATAAAAATTTGAATTAATAATAAATAATATAATACAATTAAAAAAAAAAAGGGGAATCTTTATGGATTCTTTATTATATCCATATTCATGGAGATACAATTTATGTCATAATTCATAAACTCGTGTCTTATTTTTTTACGTAATCGAAAACGATAGGTTATTGATAATTCTAAAGGAGTATTTTTTTGAATAATTCCATTATTACTCAACAACTTCCAATTTATAAGGGATGAGATCAATTCAGAAGTACCTTTTGTATTTTTTTATTATAACAGACAGAATTCAATTGGTCTAATTCAGGACCGTCCAATAGATTTGGAATCCTATCTATCCTCGGGATATATCAAGATAAATAACCGGTCCGGTCCTTAGATTTATTTATGGCCTTCGAGGAGCCGTATGAGGTGAAAATCTCATGTACGGTTCTGTAATAGCGATGGGAACAGTAATGTTATCACCGACTAGGATTATCTAACAGTTTAAGTACAGTTGATATAGTTGACGCGCAATCAAAATATGGTTTTTGGGGATGGAATTTGTGGCGTCAACCTATAGGTTTTATCGTTTTTCTAATTTCTTCCCTAGCGGAATGTGAAAGATTACCTTTTGATTTACCAGAAGCAGAAGAAGAATTAGTAGCAGGTTATCAAACCGAATATTCGGGTATAAAATTTGGTTTATTTTACGTTGCTTCCTATTTAAACTTATTAGTTTCTTCATTATTTGTAACCGTTCTTTACTTGGGCGGTTGGAATATCTCTATTCCGTACATATTCATTTCTGAGCTTTTTGAAATAAATAAAATATGTGGAGTTTTTGGAACTACAATTGGTATCTTTATTACATTAGCTAAAACTTATTTGTTCTTGTTCGTTTCTATCACAACAAGATGGACTTTGCCTAGGCTAAGAATGGATCAATTATTAAATCTTGGATGGAAATTTCTTTTACCTATTTCTCTCGGTAATCTATTATTAACAACTTCATTTCGACTGTTTTCACTGTAAAAGATTGATATTCAATATTAATAACTTGCCTCAAACAAGAGAAAGAAACAAACCAAAGATATTCATAGATATTCACGATATGTTCCTTATGGTAACTGGGTTCATAAATTATGGTCAACAAACAGTACGAGCTGCAAGGTACATTGGTCAAAGTTTCATGATTACCTTATCCCACGCAAATCGTTTACCTGTAACTATTCAATATCCTTATGAAAAATTAATAACATCGGAACGTTTCCGCGGTCGAATCCATTTTGAATTTGATAAATGCATTGCTTGTGAAGTATGTGTTCGTGTATGTCCTATAGATCTACCCGTTGTTGATTGGAAACTGGAAACTGATATTCGAAAGAAACGATTACTTAATTACAGTATTGATTTTGGGATCTGTATATTTTGTGGTAACTGCGTTGAGTATTGTCCAACAAATTGTTTATCAATGACTGAAGAATATGAACTTTCGACTTATGATCGTCACGAATTGAATTATAATCAAATAGCTTTGGGCCGTTTACCAATGTCAATAATTGACGATTATACAATTCGAACAATTCAATTCAAATAAAATTCTTTTTTTATAAAATTTTATTTGAAAATTTCTATTTTTTAATTTATATAAATCTTTGATATTCTTAATATTTAATATATTATTTATTTGAATTTTTTTTTCACTATATTAATCTATTTTTAATTAGAATATATATTTATAATAATATATATATTTAATATTTTTATATTTCATTATATATTTAATAATTCATAATAATTTTTTTTTATTATATATTTAAAAATAAAAAAAAAATAATAAGAAATTTTTATAATAAATTATATAAAAAATGAAAACCAAAGAATGAGATTAGTCCCATAATTGTACCTATATCAATTCACACTCCTTAGGATTTAATTCAATTAATAATTTAGTATATCAAATTCTTTCCTGGTCGTATCAATAAGGTCATGAGATCTCTATTTTTTTTATCTTTTATTTGACATCTAATGGATTTACCTGAACCGATACATGACTTTCTTTTAATCTTTCTGGGATCAGGTCTTGTATTAGGAAGTCTAGGAGTAGTATTACTTACCAATCCCATTTTTTCTGCCTTTTCGTTGGGACTGGTTCTTGTTTGTATATCTTTATTCTATATTTTATCAAACTCCCATTTTGTAGCTGCAGCACAGCTACTTATTTACGTGGGAGCTATAAACGTTTTAATCATATTTGCTGTGATGTTCATAAATGGTTCAGAATATTACCAAGATTTTCATCTTTGGACCGTTGGGGACGGAGTTACTTTGCTGGTTTGTACAAGTATTTTTGTTTCACTAATAACTACTATTCCAGATACATCATGGTACGGGATTATTTGGACTACAAGATCAAATCAAATTATAGAGCAAGATTTGATAAATAATAGTCAACAAATTGGAATTCATTTATCAACAGATTTTTTTCTTCCATTTGAACTCATTTCAATAATTCTTTTAACTGCTTTGATAGGTGCAATTGTCGTGGCTCGCCAGTAAGAATAGAACTAGTAACATCAATCTAAATTCCATTTTGTTCTATTTTATCTCCATTTCCTTTGAATTTGATATGTGAATGGGAAAGTGAAAGATTATTTATATTTAAAATCCAATTTTTGATTCTATTTTTGACTAATATATTCTTTTGGTCCGTACTTGTTATATTCTCTAGTCAATCAAATCTGTTGAATTGTTGTTCATATTGAAATGAATCAAAATTGATAAGGAGTTGGTCAATGATGCTCGAACATGTACTTGTTTTGAGTGCCTATTTATTTTCTATCGGTATCTATGGATTGATCACGAGCCGAAATATGGTTAGAGCGCTTATGTGTCTTGAACTTATACTGAATGCAGTTAATATCAATTTCGTAACTTTTTCTGATTTTTTTGATAGTCGCCAATTAAAAGGAAATATTTTTTCCATTTTTGTTATAGCTATCGCAGCCGCTGAAGCAGCTATTGGACCGGCTATAGTTTCATCAATTTATCGTAACAGAAAATCAACTCGTATCAATCAATCGAATTTGTTGAATAAATAATACTAATCAGAAAATTTTGAATTTCGAATATTGAAATTCGAATATTTATCAATTCAAATTCGCATGTATGATACACAACGTATGAGAATGTTTGCGAAAACGTAAGAAATCAAAGTATCTTGGCTCTCTCTTATGCTTATGAATTGATCCAGAGGTAGATTGATTAGAAAAATTCTGGTAAATCATTGATTCGTCTGGTGTCGAAATATATGATTCATTTATAAGTTTACTAGATCGAAAATTTCTGATGTTCAAAAATGAATAGATCCAATGTCACATTCAGTAAAGATTTATGATACATGTATAGGATGTACTCAATGTGTCCGAGCCTGCCCCACAGATGTATTAGAAATGATACCTTGGGACGGATGTAAAGCTAAGCAAATTGCTTCTGCTCCAAGAACGGAGGACTGTGTTGGTTGTAAGAGGTGTGAATCCGCCTGTCCGACCGATTTCTTGAGTGTTCGAGTTTATTTATGGCATGAAACAACTCGAAGCATGGGTCTAGCTTATTGATACGTTTTAAAAAACCACACACAAATACCATTTTTTTTACTGACAAAAACCCGTGCTCAAAAAAGAAAAGATTTTTTTTTTCTATTTGGAACACGGGTTTTTCTGGCCCAAGTGTATCTTATTTTTACCACGAATTATTTTCCTTGGTTAACAATAGTTGTAGTTTTGCCAATATCCGCGGGTTCCTTAATCTTCTTATTTCCCCATAGAGGAAATAAGGTAATTCGCTGGTATACTATTTGTATATGCTTAACGAATCTCCTTCTAACAACCTATGCATTCTGTTATCATTTCCAATTGGACGATCCATTAATCCAATTGACGGAGAATTATAAATGGATCAATTTTTTTGATTTTTACTGGAGATTCGGACTAGATGGACTCTCTATAGGACCTATTTTACTGACGGGATTTATCACCACTTTAGCTACTTTAGCGGCTCAACCGGTTACTCGAGAATCCCGATTATTCCATTTCCTGATGTTAGCAATGTATAGCGGTCAAATAGGATCATTTTCTTCTCGAGACATTTTACTTTTTTTCATCATGTGGGAATTAGAATTAATTCCTGTTTATCTACTTTTATCCATGTGGGGGGGAAAGAAACGTTTGTATTCAGCTACAAAGTTTATTTTGTATACTGCAGGAAGTTCCATTTTTTTATTAATAGGAGTTCTCGGTATCGGTTTATATGGTTCCAATGAACCAACATTAAATTTTGAAACATCAGCTAATCAATCGTATCCTGTGGCACTGGAAATAATATTCTATATTGGATTTCTTATTGCTTTTGCTGTCAAATCGCCGATTATACCCTTACATACATGGTTACCAGATACCCACGGAGAGGCACATTACAGTACTTGTATGCTTTTAGCCGGAATCTTATTAAAAATGGGAGCGTATGGATTGGTTCGAATTAATATGGAATTATTACCCCACGCCCATTCTCTATTTTCCCCCTGGTTAATTTTAGTAGGCGCAATTCAAATAATCTATGCAGCTTCAACATCTCTTGGTCAACGTAATTTAAAAAAAAGAATAGCTTATTCCTCTGTATCACATATGGGTTTCATAATTATAGGAATAAGTTCTATAAGTGATACGGGACTCAACGGAGCCATTTTACAAATAATTTCTCATGGATTTATTGGTGCTGCGCTTTTTTTCTTGGCAGGAACGAGTTATGATAGAATACGTCTTTTTTATCTCGACGAAATGGGCGGAATGGCTATTCCAATGCCAAAAATATTCACGGTTTTCAGTATCTTATCGATGGCTTCACTTGCATTGCCGGGCATGAGCGGTTTTGTTGCGGAATTGATAGTTTTTTTTGGAATAATTACCAGTAAAAAATATCTTTTAATGACCAAAATAATAATTACTTTTGTAATGGCAATTGGAATTATATTAACTCCTATTTATTCATTATCTATGTTACGCCAGATGTTCTATGGATACAAGTTTTTTAATACACCGAATTCTTATTTTTTTGATTCTGGACCACGAGAGTTATTTATTTCGATTTCTATCCTTATACCTGTAATAGGTATTGGTATTTATCCGGATTTTCTTTTCTCATTATCAGTTGACAAAGTCGAAGCTATTCTATCTAATTTTTGATAGATGGTTTTCATGAATAAATGACTAAAACAAAAAAATCAAAGAGAGCAATAAATCCTATTTTTTTTTAATAGTGTTCATTGTACAATGAAAAAAAAAAAAAAGATTTTTTTTTCTTTTCTTACTCGTTGGATTTACTTAAAAAAAAAAATGAATTGTAACCAGATATGTTTGGTGTTTGTGAGAACCCCTCGAATCACTACATTACTTGATTTAAAGGGTTCTCGACGGTTTATGCGAAGTTTTCTTATACTTTCTTATACTTATATATTATATATATGCTTAATATGCTTACTTTGTTTGTATTTGTCAGTCCCTTTATTCACTTGAATTCAATTAGATGTAAATGAACCATAACTATGTAGTCCTATTCCTAATAGATTGATCCCAAAATAACATATCCAAATTATAAGAAAGCCCATAGAGGCCACTAGTGAAGAATTTACACCTCCCCATTTCTTATTTTTTCGAGTATGTAAATAAATGGCGAATATGGTCCAAGTAATAAACGCCCAAGTTTCCTTTGGATCCCAATTCCAATATGATCCCCAGGCCTCATTAGCCCATACTGCTCCTGAAAGAATACCCATGGTTAAAAAGATAAAACCAAGACTAATAATACGATAACTCCAACGATCCAATTGTTGAATAAATTGAGACCTGTAATAATTTCTATAAGAAGGAAAAGAAGTGTTTTGTAAAACATTGTTTCTTTCGTTCATGTAGTTGATCTCAGAAAAAGAAAATGACTCATTAAAAAGAAAATTCTTGTTCTTACCACTATCTGTTATTATGACTTTTCGAAATGTAATGACTAAAAGAGCTACCGATAATAATGATCCACATAAAAGAGCTGCATAGCTCAATACCATCATACTTACGTGCATCATTAACCAATGCGATTGTAGAGCGGGTACTAATATTGCGGATTCATGCATTTCAGTTAAAAGACCCGAAGTAGCAAAGCCTTGGGTCAAAATAACACTTGGTCCGATTATTGTGCTTAAATAGTTTTTAAGCCTTTTAAAACTAAAACCAGGAACTATATGAAAAATGGAAAAACCCCATGAAAGAAAGATTACTGATTCATAGAAATCACTTAATGGTAAATGGCCCGAAAAAATCCAACGAGTAATTAATAATCCTGTTATACAGAAAAAAGTAAATATCATGCCTTTTTCGGATGAATCATATAGTACTACGATTTCATTGACTAATAAGGTTATCAAACGAATTGCAATGACAATTGATACGACCGAAAACGATATATGAGTTAATATATGCTCTAAAGTTGAAAATATCATATAAAAAAAAATGAATAAAAAAAAAGATCTCCTAATTATATGAATGGAAATCGGGAATTGAATTCATTATAGGACTTACTCTTTTAGAAAATAAGATGCCATGCCGCCACTCGGACTCGAACCGAGATGCTCTAGCACTGCTTCCTAAGAGCAGCGTGTCTACCGATTTCACCATAGCGGCTTGCTCGAAATCATACTAATTGATTTTTAGTTAATCGTCGAGATTGAAAGAGTCGATTCAAATGCAATATTTGTTTACTAAATTGAATATTTAGTAAACAAATATTGCATTTGAGAAACAGAAATATTCAAGAATTAGGATTCATAAAAAGCCAATTCAAAAAATGGGGTAAATTTTCTATTGAACAGTTCAAAACATTAGCAAATAGAAATCAAGATTTCTATCTAATTTTTTTTAGTTTGTATAAAAATATCTAAAAACATCTATCAAATATTTAACCTCAAAATCTAAAAACTATAAAAAAGAATCTAAATAGAAAAGAGAAAAAAACAACTAATCATAAAATATTTTCAATATATATATACGAAACTCTTCTTTGAAATTAGACTATTCTTTGAGTCCAGCTAATTCAGATTATTCCAATGTTTGTATTTGTTTCACAACAAAACTTTTAGAGTTCCCCGTAGAAAGAGATTTCGCTAACGAAAAAGCTTTCAAGGATGCCCAATATCCCTTCTCCTTCCAAATTGTTTTCCGAATCCTTTTTTTTGATATAGAAGTGCGTTTTTTTGGAGCTGCCATTCCAAAATTATACTAGTTTATTCATTGCTATAGTTGGATGTGAAAGACATCTATTGTTCAAAATGAATTGTTCTTTAATTAGTCATATATCTATCTTATCTATGGGTTTTTCTAAATAATACTATTCTATCCCCTTTCATAAAAAATGTGGATATGTAAAAATAACATAGTCCTTTTTTCCTAGTAATCTTTTATGTAATTCTTACAAAAAAAAAAACTATCCTTTTCTATCTCGGTCTATTTGCATCGTATTGCATTTATACATGGAATAAAATATATCGAAAAGGTTTAAGAACCCAACCCTTATCTTTATCCTGCTTACTTCGTCGTTAAAAGGATACATGATTTTTGAAAATCATGTATCTTAATTCTTTTTTTCTATCTAAATGAAACTGTTGAATATCAGAACCTTTTTTACAAACTTTTTCCAAAAATACATGTATTTTTATTGGAATGGAAAATAATCAATTAGTGCCAAAACTAATTAATGATTAGGAATCAAAAACTACAAAAAAAAATTATTATTTTTTTGAAGCCATATAGATTGTTTTTTATTTTTAATATAAAAATAAACTAATGTTTTTAGTTTTGGTGTAATTATTTATCCTCACTCTCTGGATATAACTCACTCTCTGGATATAACTCACTCTCTGGATATAAATTCTTGTATAATAATATATAATAAGAATAAAGTGTCTTTTTCACTAGTAATTTGGTCATATCATTTGACCCATTGTCACTTCCTACTTTGAACTATTGGAAATATTGGACAAAAATGAATAATAATTAACAATAGAAAATTCTATTTCTATATTTCTATCTGAATCTTCATTTTTTTATTAACTGAACCCTTTCAAAAGAGATCAAATTGGCGAATAAGAAACAAAAACGCATTAAGAATCATTTTTTTCTTTTTTTTTTATTATTTTTTTTTGTATGGAATATACACATCAATATTCATGGATCATACCTTTCATTCCACTTCCAGTTCCTATGATAATAGGAGTGGGACTTCTCCTTTTTCCCAAGGCAACAAAAAATATTCGCCGTATGTGGGCTTTTCCTAGCGTTTTATTATTAAGTATAGTTATGATTTTTTCGGTGGATCTGTGTATTCATCAAATTAATAACAGTTCTATCTATCAATATGTATGGTCTTGGACTATAAATAATGATCTTTCTTTAGAGTTTGGCTACTTGATCGATTCACTTACCTCTATTATGTCAATATTAATCACTACTGTTGGAATTCTGGTTCTTATTTATAGTGACAATTATATGTCTCATGATGAAGGATATTTGAGATTTTTTGCTTATATGAGTTTTTTTAATACTTCCATGTTGGGATTGGTTACTAGTTCTAATTTGATACAAATTTATATTTTTTGGGAATTGGTTGGAATGTGTTCTTATCTATTAATAGGTTTTTGGTTCACCCGCCCTATTGCGGCAAATGCTTGTCAAAAAGCGTTTGTAACTAATCGAGTAGGGGATTT